AATCTGAGAAACTATTACTTGGTTTTAGAATTTCTATTTAATGGAATATGCCATTATAGAAGCTAGTGGTCGACAGTTTTGGGTAGAGCCTAAGAAATTTATAGAATTTAATCGTTTACCTTTGAAAGTTGGTAGTACTATTATTATTAAAAGAGTTCTATTTGTAAAAAAAAAAGCAGATACTTTTATTGGCCAACCATATTTAAAGAATATTTTATTAACAGGAATAATTAGTAAGCATTTTTTAGGTCCTAAAGTTCTGGTTTTTAAAATGAAGCCAAAAAAAAAATACCGCAAAAAAATAGGTCATAGACAAAAATTAACCCGATTATTAATTAATCAAATCGAAATTAAATTATAAAAAAGAATACTACATTAATATCCTAATATACTGATCATTTTAATAAATAGAATATATATACATTATATTCTCCTTATTTAATTATAAAATATAAATAAAATTGGAGTATAAATAATTGTGTCTATTGGAATTTTTGGAAATAAAATTGGAATGACTCAAATCTTTGATAAAGAAGGTTTAGCTTTACCTGTTACTGTTATTCGTGTTGGCCCCTGTTTTATCACTCAACTTAAAACAGAACAATTGAATGGATATAGTGCCGTACAAATTGGATATTTAAAAAGACAAGTACTAAAATTAAACAAAGCAGAACTTGGTCATTTAACAAAGAATGGTTTATTACCTTTACTTTATTTACGTGAGTATAAAGTTCCTGATCCAACTAATTATTCATTAGGACAAGTTATAAATGTTGATTACTTTCAAATTGGCCAGTTTGTTAATGTTAGTGGAAAATCTATAGGGAAAGGTTTTAGTGGAAATCAAAAAAGGCACAATTTTAAACGTGGACCAATGACTCATGGGTCTAAAAATCATAAGGCTCCAGGTTCAATTGGTCCGGGAACTACTCCAGGTCGAGTATTTCCTGGTAAACGAATGGCTGGACAATTAGGAGCAAAAAAGGTTACTATATCAAAATTAGAAATTTTAGGAATAGATAGTAAACATTCACTTTTAATTTTAAAAGGGAGTGTACCAGGAAAATCTGGAAATTTATTAAATGTTAGYCCTTCAGATAAATTTTAAAGACTAAACTAAAAAATTATTTATGATCTCAGAAAAAACTCTTACATTTCCTATTAAACTTTTAACAGGAAATGAAAGCAAAGATAAAATAACATTAACTTTAAAAGTAAAAGATGCGAATGAGACAAATAATTATGTTATTCATCGTGCCTATTTAACGCAAAGATTAAATGAAAGACAAGGTACTGCAAGTACCTTAACTAGAGCTGAAGTTCGAGGTGGGGGGAGAAAGCCTTTGCGACAAAAAGGAATGGGACGAGCTCGTGCAGGTTCGAATCGATCACCTTTGTGGAAAGGGGGAGGAGTTTCTTTTGGACCTAAACCTAAATTATATTCAAATAAGATAAATCGTAAAGAATGGAAATTAGGTTTGCGAAGTTTATTAATTTCAAAACAAAATAATATAATTATAGTAGATAATCTTAATATTACAGAATACAAGACTAAAAATATTATTAAAATATTAAAGATTTTTAATATAAACTTATCTGAAAAGACATTATTTATCCTTCCAAAGATTGAAAAAAATTTACTACGATCAACTAATAATATAAAAACAATTAAATTAACAATTGCTAGTAATTTAAATTTAAAACAAATTTTGTTAGCTAAAAATTTATTGGTAACCAAAGATAGTTTAAAAATAATTGAGGATACTTATAATGGTTAAAATAAAATTGAGTTCAATTATTGATTTAATTAAATACCCAGTAACAACTCCCAAAACTCTTTTATTACTAGAAAATAATCAATATACATTTTTGGTAGACCCTAAACTTAATAAACTTAATATAAAAAAAGCAATAGAATTTTTATTTAATGTAAAAGTTATCAARGTTAATAGTTGTAATCTACCGAAAAAAAAACGTCGTGTAGGGCGATTTATTGGTATTCGACCTCGATATAAAAAAGTGATAGTTAAATTAGCAAAAGATGATAAAATTAACCTCTTTTCTAAGAATTCATAAAAAGAGAGAGTAATAAGGAGTAAAATTTATGGCTATTCGCATTTGTAAAGTTTATACAGTTGGCACARGAAATACGATTTTTTCTTCTTTTAATGAAATTACTAAGTCCAAGCCAGAAAAAAAGTTGATTAGTAAAAACCATCGAAAAAAAGGGCGTAATAATAAAGGAATTATTACAACAAGGCATCATGGAGGTGGGCATAAACGCCGATATCGTATGATTGACTTTAAACGTAAAAAGCATAATATAGTAGGATATGTACATTCCATAGAATAYGATCCGAATCGTACTACAAGAATTGCGCTAATTTATTATGAGAATGGTGATAAAAATTATATAATTTGTCCAGATTCTTTAAAAATTGGTAATAGAATTTTGTCTGGGCCCAATGCTCCTCTTGATATTGGAAATGCACTACCTTTAGAAAATATACCCTTAGGAACTTCAGTACACAATATAGAACTCTCCTATAATAAAGGTGGGCAAATCGTTAGAGCAGCTGGAACTAGTGCCCGTATTTTAGCAAAAGAAAATAATTACGTCACAGTAAGATTACCATCTAAAGAAATTAGACTTATTCATAAGAGTTGCTATGCTACTATTGGTATTGTAAGTAATAGAGATCATAATAATATTAAATTAGGAAAAGCGGGTCGTAAACGTTGGCTTGGTATTAGACCAACAGTCCGTGGTTCTGTAATGAATCCTTGTGATCATCCGCATGGTGGGGGAGAAGGTCACGCAACAATTGGACGACCTAAAGCATATACCCCTTGGGGGAAACCAGCTCTTGGAGTTAAAACAAGGAAAAAAGAAAAATATAGCGATATTTATATAGTTCGTTCGCGAATATAGAATTATAACTTGAATTTGAGTAATTTTAAAATATTATTTATAGAAATAAACTATATGGCAAGATCTTTTCGTAAAGGCCCTTTTATAGCTTATCATTTACTACAAAAAATTGAAAAAATGAATAAGACTGAAAAGAAAAATATCATTAAAACTTGGTCACGTTCATCTATGATTATTCCATCTATGATTGGGCATACAATTGCAGTCTATAATGGTAAACAACATGTTCCCCTTTTTATTTCTGAGCAAATTATTGGTCATAAACTTGGAGAATTTACACCAACTAGAAATTTCCGCTCACACATAAAAAGTAGTGATCGTAGATTAAAAAGAAAATAAAGATTAAGAATTAGATAAAAAATAAATATAAAAGATGTATATATGACAAAAGCTGTTAGTAAATATATTCGAATTTCATCTAATAAAGTTAGACTTGTCTTAGATCAAATTCGTGGACGCTCCTATTTAGAGGCTTTAATGGTATTACAGTTTATGCCATACAGAGCTTGTGGGCCTATTTGGCAAGTATTAAATTCTGCAGCTGCAAATGCAGAACATAATAATGGTTTAAGTAAGGAAAATCTAAAAGTTAAAATAGCATTTGCAGATCAAGGCCCAGCATTACGTAGATTTCGACCACGTGCTCAAGGACGAGGTTATCAAATCCGTAAGCCGACTTGTCATATTACAATAATTTTAGACCTTGTTACTTAATTTAAAAAATTCAATTATATCAAATTAATATTATGGGACATAAAACTCACCCTTTAGGTTTTCGACTAGGAGGTCTCCAAACTGATAGATCATTATGGTATAGTAAAACAAATTCTTACATTTATCTTTTAAAAGATGATTATGCTATTCGAGAGTACATACGTACTTTTTTATTTTTAAATCAGGTTGGTTATTCAGGAATTACAAAAATCATAATTAAAAGTGATGAAACAAGAAAAAAAATTTATGTTGAGATACAATCTGTGGTACCAGGTCGCATTATAGGAAAATCTGGGTTACTTTTAAAAGAATTAGATGAAAAACTCCAGTCACTGATTAAAGACAAAAAAGTTTTAATTAATATTATTGAAGTTGAACAACCATACCAAGAAGCAAGTATCTTAGTTGATATTTTGGTAAAAAAGCTTGAAGAACGTGTTGCTTATAGAAAGTGTGTTCGAGAAATTCTTCAACGTTATAGAACAGAAGAAGGATTAAAAGGAATTAAGATACAAATAGCTGGACGATTAAATGGAGCAGAAATTGCTCGGACAGAATGGGTAAGAGAAGGTCGTGTTCCTCTTCAAACTTTACGTGCAGATATTGATTATTCTTATAAAACAGCTCAAACTACTTATGGTATTTTAGGAATTAAATTATGGCTTTTTAAAAATGAAGTTCTAACAAAGAAATTTATTTAATAATACAAAAAATGCTTAGTCCCAAAAGAACGAAATTTAGAAAACAGCATAGAGGTAGATTAAAAGGAAAAGTTTCAAATCGAAATAATATTAATTTTGGTGACTATGCAATTCAAGCCCTAGAACCTACTTGGTTAACTTCTAGACAAATCGAAGCTACACGACGAACAATAACAAGATATACAAAACGGGGTGGTAAATTATGGATAACTGTGTTTCCAGATAAGCCTATAACTGCTCGAGCAGCAGAGTCAAGAATGGGATCAGGAAAAGGAGCAGTTGATTATTGGGTTGCTGTTATTAAACCTGGTACTATTTTATTTGAATTGAGTGGTGTTCCACTAAAACTTGCGAAAGAAGCAATGCAAATTGCATCTTATAAATTACCTATCAAAACAAAATTTCTTATTAAAGAAATATCAGAAATAACAAAATAAGAGTTTACATATGAGTTTACCAAACATTAATGAAATTCAAAGCTTAAATATAAATGAATTAGAAAATGAAATTTTAAATATTAAAAAAGAATTATTTAAATTACGGTTTTATCGAGGTAATAAACAAGCTTTTAAGTCTCATCAAATTAAACATCAGAAACATCGTCTTGCACAATTATTAATGATAAGACAAAATAGTTGAAATTTTTATTAAGGAATAAGGATTTATGGTTAAATTACAAAGACTTGGTATTGTTATAAGTAATAAAATGCAAAAAAGTGTTGTTGTAGCTGTAGAATATCGTTGTAAACATCAGTTTTATTCAAAAGTTGTTGTAAGAACAAAACGTTATTTGGCTCATGATGAAGAGAATAATTGTAATATAGGAGATGAAGTAATATTAGAAGAAAGTCGACCACTAAGTAAAAGAAAACGTTGGGTAGTTAAAAAAATATTAAATAAATCAGTAATTGTTAATTAAAAGTTATTTCTAATGATACAACCGCAAACATACCTAACAGTGGCAGATAATACAGGTGCAAAAAAAATTATGTGTATTCGTGTAATTGGCGGTCGTCGTAAATATGCTACACTTGGAGATATTATTATTGGAGTTGTTAAAGAAGCTACTCCAAATATGTTGACCAAACGGTCAGATATTGTTAAAGCTGTTGTTATACGTACAAAAAAATCTGTTTTACGTAAAGATGGTACTAGTATTTGTTTTGACGATAATGCTGCTGTTATTATTAATTTAGATAAAAATCCAAAAGGAACAAGAATTTTTGGTCCAATTGCAAGAGAAATTCGGGACAAAGATTTTACTAAAATTGTTTCATTAGCTCCCGAGGTTATTTAGATGAAAAAAAAGACTAAAATAAAAAAAAAATTACATGTAAAAATTGGTGAAAAAGTAAAAATAATTTCGGGTTATCAAAAAGGAAAAGTAGGTCTTGTCAAAAAGATAATAAAACAAAAAAATAAGCTTATTATTGAAGGTATTAACATTAAAATTAAACATATTAAAGCTAGCCGACCTGGAGAAGATGGAGAAATTAAAAGAATGGAATTTCCAATTGACAGTTCAAATGTATCCTCTTATAATGAATAATTTTTATGATAACTAATAGTGAAATTAAAGTAAAAAATTTAAAGGTTTTATATAAAACTTTAATATTTAAAAATTTAATTAATCAATTTAACTACAAAAACAACCACCAAGTTCCAAAATTAGTTAAAATACAACTAAATCGAGGTTTAGGAGTAGATGGGCAAAATAATAAAATATTACAAAAATCAATTGAAGAAATACGTCTAATTACGGGACAACAACCAATTGTGACAAAGGCTAAAAAATCGATAGCAGGTTTTAAAGTTCGAGAAGAAATGATTCTAGGTGTCACAGTAACGCTTAGAAATAAAAAAATGTATGCTTTTTTAGAAAAATTAATTCACCTTGTTTTACCAAGAATTAGAGATTTTAGAGGATTAAGTTTAAAAGGTTTTGATCGTAATGGTAATTATAATTTTGGATTAAAAGAACAATTAGTATTTCCAGAAATAAGCTATGATAGCGTTGACCAAGTAAAAGGTCTAAATATATCAATTGTAACAACAGCACAAACAAAAAGTGAAGGTATTGCTCTTTTAAAAGAATTCGGTTTCCCATTAATTAATTAAAAAGGAGAAATTTAATTGACTACAGATATGATTGCAGATACGTTAACTCGTATTCGGAATGCTAATTTAGTTCGTCATCAAATCGTTAGAGTTATAAAAACTAAAATAACTTTTTCAGTTATAAAAATTTTAAAAGAAGAAGGTTATATTTCTAGTTTTGAAGAAATTGAAACGAATAATAAAAAATACTTATTGCTTTGTTTAAAGTATCATAGTCAAAAAAGACAACCTATTATAACAGGAATTAAAAGAATAAGTAAACCTGGTTTGCGAATTTATGTAAATAAAAATAACTTGCCAAATATTTTAAATAATTTAGGCGTTGCTATATTATCAACATCTAAAGGTATTCTTACTAATAATAAAGCAAAAAAATTAGGGATTGGTGGTGAAGTTATTTGTTATATTTGGTAATAAAGATTTAAATTTATATGTCAAGAATAGGTAAATTACCAATAAAGGTACCCCCGAACGTACAAGTAGAAATTAATAAACAAACTATTCACATTTCTGGACCACACGGTAAACTTTTTAGAAAAATTTCTGATTTAATTTTAGTTGAAAGGCAGAAAGATTTTATAATAATTACTAAAGCTGGTAATACAAAAATTGCAAATCAACTCTATGGTTTAACAAGAACTTTAATTAATAATATGATAATTGGAGTTTCACAAAAATTTGAGCGTATATTACAACTTCAAGGAGTTGGTTATCGTGCTCAAATTACTGGTAATAATTTGGTTTTAAATTTAGGTTATAGTCATCCTATTTCAATTGAAGTACCAATAGGGATCGAAATTAAAGTAGAAAAAAATGTAGTAATAACTATTACTGGATTTGATAAAGAACTTGTTGGTCAATTAGCAGCAACAATAAGAAGTAAAAGGCCCCCTGAACCTTATAAAGGTAAAGGTGTTTTATACAAAAATGAAAGTATTAAACGTAAAGTAGGAAAATCAGGTAAATAATAAATTATGGGAAAACGAGAAAAGAAAAAAATTAAAGGTAATAATCTTAAACCAAGATTATCTATTTATCGTTCAAATAAACATATTTATGCTCAAGTAATTGATGATTCTTCTTCAAAAACAATTATAAGTTGTTCAACTCTAGAGTTAGAAGTAAAATCAAAATGTTTAAATACTTCAAACAAATTAGCCTCAAAGGTTGTAGGAGAAATTATTGAAACACGATTGTTGAAGGAAGATATTAATGAAATAATTTTTGATAGAGGGAAAAAACCTTATCATGGTCGTATAAAAGAATTAGCAGAAGCAGCTAGATTAAAAGGATTAAATTTTTAATAAAGTCATTGATATACTTATATTTTTTAGGTTTTTAAAATATTTATGAATACTGAAAATACAAAAATTATTTGGGAACAACGAGTAGTGAAAGTTTCTCGGGTTTCCAAAGTAGTTAAAGGTGGTAAAAAAATAAGCTTTAGAGCAACGGTAGTGGTTGGTGATATGGAAGATAAAGTTGGAGTTGGAGTTGGAAAAGCTAAAGAAGTTAGTACAGCTGTAAAAAAAGCAGAAACTGACGCAAAAAAAAATGTAATTAATATTCCTATAGTTGAAGGTAAAACAATTCCTCATTCTATGATAGGAATCGCTGGAGGTTCAAAAGTTTTTATTCGACCAGCAGTTCCAGGAACAGGAGTTATTGCAGGTGGATCAGTAAGAATTGTTTTAGAACTTGCTGGGGTTAAAAATATCTTGTCAGAACAACTCGGTTCAAATAACCCTTTAAATAATGCACGTGCTACGATCCTAGCATTAAAAGATTTAACTACAGTTCAACGAGTTATTCAAAAAAGAAAAATACCCTTTGAACAAATATTAGGAAAATAATATACTTTAGTACTTTTGATAAAATAAATGAATATTAAAAAATAGGTATATATATATATTTTTGTCATGAATTTGCAATTATTAAGTAAAAATAATCCCTCTTTTCGACAACGTTTCTTTTTGACTATTAGTTTACTTACGTTAGTTAGAATTGGTAGTTTTATACCTCTCCCTTATATCGATATTAAAACTTTTTCTCCTTTGTTGCAATCAAATAATTCGACAACAACTATTGCTGCTATTTTAAATAATTTCTCAGGAGGTGGTAATGCTTCTTTTAGTATTTTCAGTCTTGGAATTTTACCTAATATTAATGCTTCTATTATAATTCAACTTTTAACTACTATTAATCCAACTCTTTTAAAATTACAGAAAGATGAGGGAGAGTACGGCCGTCGTAAACTTATAGATTATACAAGATATCTTACTTTTTTCTGTGCTGTTATTGAAAGTCTAGTGACAACTTATAGTTTTAAACCTCTAATATTTAATTGGGATCTTTTGGTGTTCACTCAAATAACATTATCACTAATAACAGGTACTATGATTATATTATGGTTTAGTGAACTAATTACTAAATATGGTATAGGTAATGGATCTTCAATATTGATTTGTTTTAATATTGTTTCAAATTTCCCTGATCAACTTAAAGCTATGGCTGTAGGTCTATCTAATCAAAATATTTTTATTAGTTTTTTTGTTGGTGGAATATTTTTAGTGACAACAATTGGTTGTATTTATATAAATGAGGCAGTTGTTAAAATTCCATTAGTATCGGCAAGTCAATTATTAAGAAATGTTAATAAATTTTCATTATGGAATAATAGTAATTTACCACTTCGAGTAAATCAGGCAGGAGTAATGCCTTTAGTTTTTACTTCTTCGGTTATGGTTATTTTAACTTCAATAACCAAATTATTATCTGAACAATTAATTAATATTACATTTTTTTCTAATTTAACCAATTTTTCTGTAAATTGGACATTAATAATTGGAAAAATTTGTTATTGGTCAATATATAGTATTTCAGTTTTTTTTTTTACTTCATTTTATTCGACAATTCTTTTAGATCCTAAAGATATAACTGAGCAGTTTCGTAAAAATTCAGTTACAATAAAAGGAATTACACCAGGAATTACTACACAAAATTATTTATCTACAACTATTAAGCGACTAACAATGATTAATGCTATTTTTCTTATTATTGTCCTTATTTTACTTAACGGTTTAGAATATTTATTGCCATTAAATAAATTAAATCTACGGGGATTTGGTTTAACTTCTCAACTTATTTTAGTTAATGTTTTAGTGGATACTTTTAGAAAAGTTCAAAACTTATTAAATACTGAAAATACATTTTAAAATAATGAAGATAAAGAAATTAAAAGATAATTAAATTTTATTAACAAATAAATTAGATAAATATGAAAGTGGGACCATCAGTAAAAAAAATATGTGAAAATTGTAGAATTATTCGTCGTCATGGCAGAGTTCAAGTAATATGTACTAATCTTAAGCATAAGCAAAGACAAGGGTAAAATTAAAAACTTTGGAGATAGTATATGGTTCGATTTTTAGGAAGAGATTTAACAAATAATAAGAAAATTAAATACGCTTTAACAACAATTTATGGAATTGGTTTATCACGAGCAAAAGAAATTTTAGAAAGTGCTGGATTAACAAATATCGATCAAATGGGAACACGCGTAAAAGATTTATCTGATGAAGAAATTAGTAATTTAAGAAAAGTATTAGAAAAAAACTATCAACTAGAAGGTGATTTAGTACGTATAACTAATTTAAATATAAAACGCTTAATGGAAAATGGATCTATTAAAGGCCGTCGACATCGAGCAGGATTACCTGTAAGGGGACAAAGAACAAGAACTAATGCTAGAACTCGACGAGGGAGTAAAAAAACAGTTGCAGGTAAGAAAAAGTAAATAGTATTTAATAAATTTATTCTCACATTAAATAAAGTAAATAATGAAAAAAAAAATTAAGCGAACTATAGTAACTGGAGCTATGCATGTTCATGCTACTTTTAATAATACAATTGTGACTGTAAGTGACTTAGATGGAAATACTTTGCCCTGGGCATCAGCTGGAACAGTGAATTTTAAAGGTTCTCGTAAAAGTACACCATTTGCTTCACAAAAAGCAGCTGAAAAGGCTTCTTTAGCTGCCAAAGAAGAATATAGACTTAAAAGGCTAGAAATTATTATAAAGGGATCAGGACCTGGTAGAGAAGCTGCTATTCGGGCTGTTTATCAAAAAGGAATTAGAGTTGTTTCTATTAAAGATAGTACATCTATTCCTTATAACGGTTGTCGTCCTCCAAAACGTAGAAGAGTTTAAAAAATTCCTTTTTCAGGGTTAGATAAGATATTTTTAATTAAAAACAGAAACATTTAACCAAAAAACTTTAAAGAGCAGTTAATTAAGCGGAGATTAGTAATGCTAATGAGTAGTAAATGTAAGTGTGTTGACTTAGATTTGTTAAATACTAATGAATTTTATGGCCATTTTGTTTTTACTGCATTAGAAAAAAGTCAAGGTAATACAATTGGTAATGTTTTAAGACGAACTTTATTATCCAATTTATATGGCTTTAGAATTGTAGGCGTTCGATTTGCCGGTATAAATAATGAATTTGCTCTTTTGGAAGGGGTTCGAGAAGATCTTTTCGAAATTATACTCAATTTGAAGGAAATTATAATATTAAATTCTAATAGAATTGATCAAACTTGTTATGGCCGATTGAAAGTTTATGGGCCAGCTGTTATTACAGCAGGTTCATTGGAATTACCTAACAACGTGAAAATATTAAATCCGAATAACCATTTACTAACTATTTCAGATGAATCATTAATCGAAATAGAAGTAAAAATAGAAGCTGGGAAATCTTATATTTTGGCGAAAGATCAAAAATTAGAGGGAGCTTTGGATTTTATTCCTATTGATTCAAACTTTGCACCCGTTTTAAAAGTAAACTGGTATATTATATCATTACCACAGGACGGTGAAAGTATTAATGAAGAACTTCATTTAGAAATTTATACAAATGGAACTTTATTACCTCATCAAGCTTTACTACAAGCAAGAACTATGATAGGTTATATGCTATCACCAATTAGTACAATAGAATTTTCATGTCTTGATACTTATGAAAAAGAAGAGATTCATGATACAAATCACATAAAATCTCTAACTTATATTACAGATCCCATAAGTAGAGACCAAAATAAAACAGTACTAAGATCTAACTTGATTAAAAATAAAAGTAAATTCGAAAAAATAAATTTAGATAAAATTAATCAAGTTAGTATAGATGAACAAAAATTAATAAAAAATATAGTTGATTTAGAATATGAATCCTTAAAAAATTTAGGTTTATCTAATCGAATAATTAACGCTTTAAATAAAGTCAATATAAATTTTATCTCTGACTTAATTCATTATCCTTCTTCTAGTTTAATAAATATTGTAGGTTTAGGACCAAAATCAGTAGAAGAGATAAAAAACAAATTAAATCAATTTTCGGAATCACCAAAACGTCAATAATTTATATATTAATAACAAATTTTTATTTATAGATACAATTAAATAGTATTATGAAAGATACTTTTATTCCATCAAAATGTGATTTAAAAAAGCAATGGTATATAGCTGATGCTAAGGATAAATGTTTAGGTCGATTAGCAACAGAAGTCTCGAATTTATTAAGAGGTAAAGGAAAAACTATTTTTACCCCTGCACAGGATGTTGGAGACTATATTATAATTATAAATGCAGATAAAGTATTTGTTAGTGGAAAAAAAAGAATACAAAAAATGTATTTTCGTCATTCAGGTCGACCTGGTGGTAAAAAAATTGAAAATTTTGAAAGTATACAAATTCGTATTCCTGAGAGAATTCTTGAAAAAGCTATTAAAGGCATGCTACCTAAAAATCGATTAGGTAGACAATTATTTACAAATTTAAAAGTATATAAAGGTTCAGAACACCCACATATCTCACAAAAACCCCAAATAATAGAATTATAATAATTAAATTTTATATATTATGAAAAGTAAAAATGATAAAAATACTCATATTTATGGAATTGGAAGAAGAAAAGAATCGACAGCAATTGTTTATTTAATACCTTTTTCAGAATCAACTTCTCAATTAATCGCTGAAGTTAATGGTCATAAAGCAGAACAATATTTCCAACAAAATTTTATTTATTTAAATAAAATAAATTTACCTTTAAAACTAGTAAAACTAGAAAAAAAGTATAAAGTTATTGCAAATGTAAAAGGTGGAGGATTAACAGGACAAGCAGATTCAATACAATTAGGTATTACAAGAGCCCTTTGTAAACTTGATAAATTAAATTTTCGACCTGTTTTAAAATTTAATGGATTTTTAAAACGTGATGCACGAATTAAAGAACGCCGAAAATATGGTTTAAAAAAAGCTAGAAAAGCTTCGCAATACTCAAAACGTTGATTTTCCAAAATAAATATATATAAAACATTATCTGTACGAAATATTAATATGCCAAAAAAAAATTTACATCCAGAATGGTTTGATAATACAAAAGTTTATTATGATGGACAATTAATTATGGTTGTAGGCTCAACAAAATCTGAATTACATGTAGATATTTGGTCAGGTAATCATCCTTTTTATACAGGATCACAGAGAATAATCGATACTGAAGGTCGTGTTGAAAGATTTATGAAAAAATATAAAATGAAAGATTAATGTTAATATCATAAATAATAAGTAATCGTTTTTGATTAAATTTTTAATTTAATATATTAATATATGCCTACTATACAACAATTAATTAGATTAAGACGGAAAAAAATTCAACCTAGAACAAAGTCACCTGCATTAAAAAGTTGTCCTCAACGTCGTGGAGTTTGTACAAGAGTTCATACGATTACACCAAAAAAACCGAATTCCGCTATAAGAAAAGTAGCACGAGTTAGATTAACTTCTGGATTTGAAGTTACAGCATATATTCCTGGGATTGGGCATAATTTACAAGAACATTCTGTAGTTTTACTTCGTGGTGGAAGAGTAAAAGATTTACCTGGAGTACGTTATCATATTATTAGAGGAACTCTTGACACAACTGGAGTTAAAGATCGACGTCAAGGACGCTCAAAATACGGTATGAAAAAACCAATAAAATAAAATAAAATTTATTAAAATAAATTATGTCGCGTCGTAACAATAAAAAACGGAAATTCCCTAATGAAGATCCTTTATATAATAGTTTTTTAGTTAATTTAATGATATCTAAAATTTTAAAAAATGGAAAAAAAACAATAGCTCAGAAAATAATTTATGAAGCATTTGATATTATAGAACAAAAGACCGAAATGCAACCACTAAAAATTTTTGAAAAAGCTATAAAAAATGTAAGTCCCACAGTTAAAATTAAAGCTAAACGTGTTGGAGGTTCTACTTATCAAGTTCCTATTGAAGTAAAAAAATTTAGAGGCATTAACCTAGGTTTATGTTGGATTGTACAATTTGCTAAAGCACGATCTGGAAAAACAATTGCCATAAAATTAGCTAATGAAATTATAGATGCTTCAAAAGGTTATGGAAATGCTATTCGTAAAAGACATGATACTCACCGTATGGCAAGATCAAATAAAGCTTTTGCACATTTCCGCTCATAATACTAATATAAAATAAAATCGAGCGCCAAAAGTAAAAAAATAAAATAAAAGAAAATAAGGAGTATAATTTTATGGCTCGTGAAAAGTTTGACCGTACAAAACCACATATTAACATTGGAACAATCGGTCATGTAGATCATGGTAAAACTACTTTAACTGCTGCGATTACTGCTGTTTTATCTCTAGATGGTAGCTCAAATGCAAAAAAATATGAAGATATCGATGCTGCACCTGAAGAACGAGCACGTGGAATTACTATTAATACAGCACATGTTGAATATGAAACAGAAACTCGTCATTATGCTCATGTTGATTGTCCAGGTCATGCTGATTATGTTAAAAATATGATTACCGGTGCAGCACAAATGGATGGTGCTATTTTAGTTGTTTCAGCCGCCGATGGACCTATGCCTCAAACACGTGAGCATCTTTTATTATCAAAGCAAGTTGGTGTACCTCATATTGTAGTTTTTTTAAATAAAGAAGATCAAGTAGATGATCTTGAACTAATAGAATTAGTAGAATTAGAAGTTAGAGAATTATTATCTAATTATGAATTCCCCGGAGATGATACTCCAATTGTTGCAGGTTCTGCGCTGCAAGCTCTCGAAGCTATTAATGCTGAACCTACTATAAAGAAAGGAGGTAATAAGTGGGTCGACAAAATTTATAATTTAATGGAAGAAGTTGATAAGTATATACCAACTCCAATTCGAGATACGGATAAAACATTTTTAATGGCAATTGAAGATGTTTTTTCAATTACAGGTCGTGGTACTGTAGCAACAGGTAAAATTGATCGTGGAATTGTCAAAGTAGGGGAAACAGTAGAACTAGTGGGTTTAGGTGATACAAAATCAACAACAGTAACGGGTGTTGAGATGTTTCAAAAAACTTTAGATGAAGGTGTTGCTGGTGACAATGTTGGGATTTTATTACGTGGATTACAGAAAACTGAAATAGAACGTGGGATGGTTTTATCTAAACCTGGCACAATAACACCACATAATACATTTGAATCTGAGGTTTATGTTTTAACAAAAGAAGAAGGAGGACGTCATACACCATTTTTTGTAGGTTATAGACCTCAATTTTATGTTCGAACTACAGATGTAACAGGTGAAATTTTACGCTTTACAGATGACAGTGGTTCCAAATCAGTAATGGTTATGCCTGGTGATCGTGTAAAAATGACAGCCGGTTTAATTTCTTTAATTGCAATAGAAGAAGGAATGAGATTTGCTATTCGTGAAGGTGGAAGAACTATTGGGGCTGGGGTTGTTTCAAAAATTCTTAATTAAATATTATTTTCATGTCAATAGAAAAAATACGAATTATTTTAGAATCTTTTAATCATGTTACGTTACATAATTCTTGTAATATTATAATTAATGTATTAAATAGTGAAAAATTAATAACTGATGTATCGGGTCCTATCTCTTTTCCGACTAAAAAAAGATCTTATTGTGTCTTACGATCACCACATGTAAATAAAGATTCTCGTGAACAATTTGAAATTCGTCGTTATAAAAAAATTATTGATATTCAATCTAATTCAGAAGAAATAATCAATACTCTATTATTGGAGCTTTCTCCAGGTGTTTCTACAAAACTATTTAGTTATAAATGATAGTTTTGTTTCTGTTTTAATTTTATATTAAAACAGAAACAAAACTATTCTGCTAATACTAATTCTTCTAATTTAAAGTTTGCTGTATTTGTACCACTATAGTTAACTTTTATAAATCTTACTAAAACGGGATAGTTTGAAGTAGCTTGTTCTATTACGGCAACAGTACCAACATCATTGTACCAATAAGATTCTTTTCTTAGAATACGTACTTTTGCTCCTTTTTCTATCATACTTGAATTTTTTTTTCTATTAAATAATAGTTATTAAAATATAATATATTTGGGTTATTTATAAGTTTACAGAAAACTCTCATAAGTTTGTTTTTTAATACATTATATGTTAATAATAATATTAAAACACTAAGGATAATTATTTATGAAGAATGAAACCCCAAAAATTTTTTATATAGGTTTAATTGGGTTGGCATTTATTTCTGGTTTTATTTATTTTAAATGGGAAAATGTGTTAGATCTAATTAACAATTTTATTAACTTTAAAGATAGTCATCCTAATAATATTATTAGTTTTGAGAAATTTTTAACTTATTTAGACGATGGAGATATAAAAAAAGTAGATTTATATGAAAATGGTGAAATTGTTGTTTTTGATCTTGTTGATTCAATTAGTTCTAAATTACAACATATTAGTGTAAAAGTACCTATTCGAAATTCTTCACTAATCTTAAAATTAAGAGAATATCAAATCGATTTTACAGCTCATCCAGCTGTATCTTTTAATTCAGCTTGGTCAATTTTAAGTGTTCTTTTAATTCCAGTTTTATTATTTGTTGTTTTTCAATTGTTTTTTTCTGAAGGTAGTAATTATGATTTCTTTGGTAACTTAGGAAAAGCAAGAGCCAAAATTCAATTAGATGCGAATACTGGTGTTTCATTTAACGATGTTGCTGGTATTGATGAAGCTAAACAAGAATTTGAAGAATTTGTTTCTTTTCTAAAAATGCCTCAATTATTTACAGCTGTTGGAGCTAATCCACCTAAAGGGGTTATAATTGTAGGTCCTCCTGGTACAGGAAAAACTTTATTAGCAAAAGCAATTGCTGGAGAAGCAGGTGTACCATTTATTAGTATTTCTGGTTCAGAATTTGTTGAAATGTTTGTTGGTATAGGGGCTTCTAGAGTTCGTGATTTATTTGAAACAGCCGAACGTAATTCTCCTTGTATTTTATTTATTGATGAAATTGATGCTATTGGTAGACAAAGAGGAACAGGAGTAGGAGGTACTAATGATGAACGTGAGCAAACATTAAATCAAATCCTTACTGAAATGGATGGATTTAAACCTACAAGTGGAATTATTGTTATTGCAGCAACAAATAGAGCTGACGTTTTAGATTCTGCATTGTTACGTCCAGGACGTTTTGATCGTCAAATTACTGTCTATTTACCAGATATTTATGGACGTATAGAAATTTTAAAAGTTCATAGTCGAGATAAAAAAATAGATTCAAAAACTTCACTGAAATTTATTGCACAACGTACTGCTGGATTTTCTGGTGCTGATCTAGCTAATATACTTAATGAAGCAGCTATTTTAACAGCTCGAGCTAATTTAGAAACGATAACCATTAAACAAATATATACAGCAATTGAAAGAATTATTGCTGGATTAGAAGGAGTTTTATTAAATGATTCAAGAAACAAAAGATTAGTAGCTTATCATGAAGTTGGGCATGCTTTAGCAGGGACGTTACTCAAAAACCATGATGATGTTCAAAAAGTAACATTAATTCCTAGAGGACGTGCACAAGGATTAACTTGGTTTACACCAGATGAGCAACCTCTTCTGACACGTGGGCAACTATCATCAAGATTAATAGGAACACTTGGAGGTCGAGCAGCTGAAAAAGTTATTTTTGGAAAAATGGAAATTACTAGTGGAGCAAGTAATGACTTTTTTAAAGTAAATTCTTTAGCAAGACAAATGGTTACAAGATTTGGTATGTCAAGTTTAACGCCTATGGCTATGGAATTACCAAAACCTACAATATTTTTTGGACGACGTTTGCAAATGAAACCAGATTGTTTCCTTGATGTAGCAGATCAAGTTGATATGCAAATTATTGAAATTGTAGAAGATGGATTTGAAAAAGCTTGTAATATATTAGAAAGAAATCGTTTATTATTAGATCAATTAGCAACATTATTAACTCAAATTGAGACAATTGATGGGAAAGAATTTGAACAATTTGTAAGTAATTATACTGGTTTACCTAAACAAACTAAATTAAAGCCTTTATCTTAAAAATATTCAAATAATAATAATTAGTTTTATTTAAAACTAATTATTATTATTTGAATATTTTTAATTACCTAAACTTTGCCAATCAACATCTACATCATTTAAAATTAACGAGGAATTATAAATTTGTAAGATAATTAATAAAAAAACTAAAAATAATAACATTGCTATACCCATAATTAATGTTGTAGCCCAACCTGGTGCTACTTTACCATATTCAGAATTTAATGGTCTTAAAATATCACCTAATTTTGTTTTAAAAGCCATAATTTATTTAAAGTTAATTTAATTAATAAAAAGTTTTGTTAATATAATAATTTGGAAAGAAAGTAAAACTATGGAAACATCTGTAATTTTATTAATTTTTGTTTGTACTTTTTTAATAACAATCACTACTTACTCAACTTATAGATCGTTTCGATCTGGATTAAGAGATCCTTTTGAAGAACATGAGGATTAATCATATTTTTAATACTTGTTGGTGGAAAATAACTTAGATTTATACTTAATAGTAAATATAAATCTAAATTATTTTATTCTTTTATAATTTTAGGCGGGTCACGGAAGAAAACAGCAAAAAAAAGAACCATTAATGTTCCTATTAATAAAGTTGAATATACTAAAGCTGGTTGTGAAAGCTGTGAAAAATCAATACCCATATTTTTCCTTTTAATTAAAAAATAAATTAAACTACACCTTGTCTACGAGTTGTTTCATCACCTAATTTTTGGAATGCACCAAATTCTACTTGTTCAGTTACTTCTGATCCAATACCCGTAAATACATCACGGAAAATAGTACGTGAACCATGCCATAAATGACCTAAGAAAAAGAATAATGCTAAATTCAAATGTCCAAATGTATACCAACCACGTGGACTACTTCTAAATACACCATCAGATTCTAGACTTGTTCTATCAAACTCAAAAACTTCACCAAGTTGAGCTTTACGAGCAAATTTTTTCACAGTCGGTGCATCTTTAAATGATTGACCGTTTAGTTTACCGCCATAAAAACTAACATTTACACCAACTTGCTCAATACTATATTTAGATTCTGCACGTCTAAATGGTATATCTGCACGAATAATACCGTCTTTATCAATTAGGATAACAGGAAATGTTTCAAAGAAAGCAGGCATACGACGTACAGTTAATTCTCGACCCTCACGATCTCTAAAGATTGGATGACCTAACCAAGCTTCAGCAATTCCATCACCTTTATTCATAGGACCTGATCTGAATAAACCACCTTTTGCTGGGTTATTACCAATATAATCGTAAAATGCTAATTTATCTGGAAGACTTGACCATGCTTCAGTTTCTGATAAGCCATCATTTAAAGATATTTCTACTCGACGTTCAATTTCTTGTTGAAAATATCCACTATCCCATTGATATCTTGTTGGTCCAAATAACTCAATAGGAGTTGTTGCAGAACCATACCACATAGTACCTGAAGTAATAAAGGCCGCAAAAAATACAGCGGCAATACTACTAGATAAAACTGTTTCAATATTTCCCATTCTTAATGCACGATATAATCGTTGTGGAGGTCTTAGTGTTAAATGAAATCCCCCAGCTAGAACTCCAAAACTTCCTGCTGCTATATGGTGTGCAGCAATTCCACCTGGATTAAAAGGATTAAAACCATTTGGACCCCATGATGGCGCAACCGGTTGAACTTGCCCAGTTAAACCATAAGCATCAGAAACCCAAATACCTGGTCCAAAAAATCCAGTCACATGAAATGCGCCAAAACCAAAACATAATAAACCAGATAAAAATAAATGAATACCAAAAATTTTAGGTAAGTCTAATGAAGGCTCACCAGTTCTTGGATCACGAAATAATTCAAGATCCCAGTATACCCAGTGCCAAACAGCAGCTAAAAAACAAAGACCAGATAATATTATATGCGTATATGCAACCCCTTCATAACACCATAAACTCGCAATAGGTTCAGTTTTCTCTCCGGCTATATCCCAACCTGTCCAGGAGTCGGAAACACCTAATCTAGTCATAAAAGGCATAACAAACATGCCTTGACGCCACATTGGATTTAAAATTGGATCTGAAAAATCAAAAACAGATAATTCATATAATGCCATCGAACCTGCCCACCCTGCAACTAATCCTGTATGCATTATATGAACTGCGATTAATCTACCCGGATCATTAAGAACGACTGTATGAACACGGTACCATGGTAATGCCATTTATTATAAGCTCCTATTCAATGAACATAATTTTGACTTTCTTACTATAAAGTTTTCATAAAATATATATAAATATAAGAAATTTGACAAATTAAATAACCCAGACTAATATAATATTGCGTTATTATTTCGATTTGAAATAAATTTTATTTGTAATATTTATCTCGTTTTAATATCAAATTTAATTGTATGCCTAAATTTAAAATACATGTTGTCTGTTCAAAAGAAAAGATTGATAGCATTTATGATTGTGATGATGATTGCTACATTTTAGATGCAGCGGAAGAGGCAAAGTTAGCTTTACCCTATTCTTGTCGTGCAGGAGCATGTTCGACTTGTGCAGGAAAACTATTAAAAGGAGAGGTAGATCAATCAGAACAATCTTTTTTAGAAGATGATAATCTACAAGAAGGTTTTATATTAACTTGTGTGGCTTATCCTAGAAAAGATTGTGAAATTGAATCTCATGTTGAAGAGGAACTTTTTTAGAGATTTAAAAGTATATTTCTTTTAATAATTTCAAAGTTAAAATATAGAAAAATTTATTATAAAAAATAATAAATTTTTTTATGTTAAGAATAAAATTCAACCTATTTAAGGATTACGACAGCACCTGCGTCTTCAAGTAATTTCTTAGCTTCTTCTGCAGCAACTTTGGGCAACCCTTCTTTAATAACTTTTGGAGTATTCTCAACTACCTCTTTAGCTTCTTTTAATCCTAACTCAGTTACTGATCTAACTACTTTTAAAATAGCAATTTTTTTATCTTTAGGTACTTCCTCTAAACTAACATCAAATTCTGTTTTTTCTTCTACTGTATTATTATCTTCAGTGGATATTGCTCCTGGATTCATCATCATAACTCCACTTGCCCCTCCAGTAGGTGCATCCACATCAAATGTTTCTTCTATAGATTTAACTAATTCAGCAGCTTCTAATAAAGTTAATGTTTTTAATTCCTCAATTAAAGTTGAAATTTTTTCAGTCATAATTTGATATTCTATTTTTAAATTTTAAATAAAAAAGAGTTATTTTCAACCTTAACAGTTAAAAGGTTGAAATATCTAATTGAATTGAAGGTCCCATCGTGCTAGAAATATAAAAAGTTTTAAAATAACGACCTTTTACGCCTGTAGGCTTATTATTTTCAATTGAATGATAAACAGTCATTAAATTCTCCAATAAATCTGAGTCAGTGAAATTACTTTTTCCAATTGATAGATGAACAATACCTGTTTTATCAGCTCTATATTCTAATTTACCTTTTTTAAACTCATCTAATGTCGAGTCTATATCTGTTGTTACTGTACCAGCTTTTGGTGATGGCATTAATCCTTTTGGACCTAAAATTCTACCTAATTTTGCTAGTTTAGGCATCATATCAGGTGTAGCAATTAATATATCAAAATAAAGTTCCCCTTTAGTTATTGTTTCTATTAAATCATCAGAACCGACTATATCAACTAACTCTAAATATTTAGATGTTAGAGCTTCTGGAGCTACCAATAGTGCTATCCGTTTTGTCTTACCTGTTCCCTTGGGTAAAATTAAAGTACTTCGCAATTGTTGATCGCTGTATTTAGGATCAATTGATAATGAAATATGTACTTCGATAGACTCTATGAATTGAGCATTTGCAGTTTCTTTTATAAGAGCTATAGCTTCATTTTGATTGTATAACCGTTTTTCTATTTTTTGCTTATTATCTTTTGTTCTCTTAGTTAACTTTTTCATTTTTTTTTAACCCATTATCGTAATTTTGAATTATTAATCAGTTATTGTAATTCCCATATTTTTTGCAGTCCCTGCAATAATTTTAAATGCGCTATCTAGATTTTTTGTATTTAAATCTGGTAATTTAATCTCAGCTATTTTTTCAATTTCACTTTTTTTTATTGATCCAACAATTTGCTTGTTTGGTTCAGAAGCACCTTTTTTTATATTACTAGCTTTAATTAATAGTACCGAAGCTGGAGGAGTTTTCAATATAAAAGTATAAGATCGATCTTCATAAACAGATATTTCTACTGGAATAATTAAACCACTTTGGTCAGCTGTTCTTGCATTATATTCTTTACAAAAAGCTGCTATATTAACACCATGTTGACTAAGAGCTGGGCCAACAGGAGGTGCTGGCACTGCTTTACCTGCTGATAAAGCTAATTTTATTATACTAGTTATTTTCTTTGCCATCTATATATATCAATATTTTTTGAGCTCATTTCTTTTAAAATTTTTAACTTAAAATAAGATTTCTAGTTTATAGTCTAAATTTATATAAATCTACTCTTTTAATTTTCCTTTCTATTTTATAATGGGACGCGTCTTGAAGGACTTGAACCCTCGACACTAGGTTTTGGAGACCTATGTTCTACCAACTGAACTAAAGACGCTTCTAACAATAATTAAAATAGAACTTTTTAGCAAACATAATAATTTAAAGCTTATTTTTATGTCAAATTAATAAATAATAAACACTTTTTAATAGTTAATATTTTGAAAAAATATATTATTAAAAATCTAAGTATTAAAAAACCGAAGAAATTTTGGATCAAAAATTAATTTAGTTGAGCCAATTGGTCCATTTCTATGCTTTGCTATAATAAGTTCGATTATATTTTGTTTTGGATTTTCTTTATTGTAATAATCGTCACGGTATAACATAATAACAACATCAGCATCTTGCTCAATTGAATTATGAACAATTACTCGATTTACAAAATAATTTGAATACTTTGAAATTTGTAAATCATAAACAGGTGCTAATTTTTGGTATGTTATTTTAATTACTTTGTCCCATGTTATAAAAGCTTTACTATAGTAAGCTAAAAATTTAATAGATAATAATAATTTTGTACTAATTAAATTATTTAATGTTATGTTATTTAGTTTTTTCCAACCTTTTTGTGTTAAAATTTTATGATTGCTAGTTATAAATAGAGACCAACCATAATTAGTTTTTAATTTGTAAACAGGTTTTTGTCCAGTAAATTTAATATTAAAAATTTTTTGTTTAGAAACAAAATTACCAGTCCAACAATATAAAATTCTATTTTCTAATAGCTTATTAAAATTGATAAATTTATCTTTAAAAAAAAAGTTAATACATCCACTCTCTCGTAAATCAGCTAAAATTGGTCTTTTATTTATTCTACTTTCGACGTTTCTACTCAATTGAGATAAAACAATAATAGGTATATTTAAATCACGAGCTAATTTTTTTAAGGCTCGAGTAATTTTTGATAGTTCTTGGACTCTATTTGTATTTTGATCTTTCCCTTCTAAAAGTTGTAAATAATCTATAACTATTAAACTTATTTTTTTTGTTGACTCTAGGTTAATACCTTTTATTTTTAATTTAATATCATTAACGGATAATTCTGGTGTATCATCAATAAAAAGTTTTAAATTTGATAATTTACTAATGATTTTGTGTATTTGAAACCATTCTTTTTCTTTAATCCTGGATGTTCTTAACCGAGTACTCGTAATTTCTACTTCGGAAGCCAATAGTCTATATAACAGTTGTTGTCTTGTCATTTCTAAACTAAAAAAGACTACACCTGTATTATGATACTGCGCTATATTTTTTGCTAAGTTAAAAGCAAAAGCAGTTTTTCCCATTGAAGGTCGTCCAGCAATAATAATAAGATCCGAATTTTGAAATCCTTGAGTTAGTATATCAAGTTGTATAAAAGTTGTTTTTAATCCAGGGGTTTGAGGAATTTTTAATCCTTGTTCAATTTCTCTTATAATTTGTTGCAAACCTTGCTCAACACTAATTAAATGTTTTGTTGATTTATTGTCTATTAAGTTAAAAAAACTTTGCTCAATTTTTGCAAAAATTGTTTCTAAAGGTATATCAGTTAAATATCCAGATTCAATGATCTCTTCCCCAAGTTTAATTAATGAGCGTCGTAAATATTTCTCATAAATTAACCCAATGTATTCATCTAAGTTACTTCCATTATTTATTTGATTTAAAAGTTCTAGAAGAATATGTGAACCTCCAATTTTAGATAGAAAACCATGATCTTGAATCCATGTAATCAAATTGATATAGTCAATTGTTTTTCCTTCGGCATAAAGTATTAACAGAGCTTTATAAATAATTTGGTGAGTTTCTAAGTAAAAAGCGTCGATAGGTAATTTTTCACTAACTAACAAAATTGCTTCAGGAATTGTTAAAATACTACTCAAAACTAACTTTTCTGCTAAAAGATTATATGGAAGTATTATTTTTAATTTAGAGAATTCTAAGTTACTCATTAAAATTATTTATTAAGACAATATTTTATTCTGCTAAAATATCTATATTTATTTTAGCAATAATGTTATTTGTTAATATAATTTTAATAATATAGTTTCCTAATCGTTTCATCTCAGGAAATTCCAATTGTGTTTTATTTATTTCTGTTGTTAACTTAACCTTCTCATTTAATAAATCTAATATTTGTTTTTTTGTAATTTTTCCAAAAAATATTCCATCTTCTTTAATTTTTTTATAGATTGTGAATTTTCCTAAATTTTCTAATAATTCCTTATTATCATTACATTCTTTAAGGAATTGTTTCTTCTTCATATCTATAGCTTTCTGTTCTAATTCAAATTGATGAATTACATTATGGGTTGCCATTTTAGCAAATTTTTTAGGAATTAAATAATTTCTAATGTATCCAGGTTTAGCTTTAATAATAGTTCCATGTTCTCCTAAATTATTGATACTTTTGGTTAAAATTACTTTAATTGTTTTTTTTGTCATTTTTTTTTTTATTACTAAAATTAATTTTCTATATTAACAACTATATTTTATAGAATGATTAAAAAAAAAAAGTCAAATTTTATTAAAAGATATTATACTTGTTATGATTAGTATCATTTAATAAATTTAAAAAAGAATTTGCTTAAGTAAGTAAATATAATTAAATTAGGATTGACGAATAATATAAATTAATAATATTAGATTATTTGTAAATTTATATTCAAAATTATTTGAGGACTTATTCAAAAATCATATTTTATATATTAAGTTAATTTATTATTATAGAAAATTATAAAAATTAGCTAAATAGATTAAAAAAAGAAAATAAACTAAAATAAATGTATAATAATTTATATTTTTAATAAAAAATTCCTCAGTAGCTCAGTGGTAGAGCAATCGGCTGTTAACCGATTGGTCGTAGGTTCAAGTCCTACCTGGGGAGATTTTTAATAGATAAATTTTGGTAAGTTCTAAATATAATAATAATAATTTTGTTCTTAGTTGGTTTAAAAACAAACATCATGTTATTAACTATTATAAAGGTTTTCTAATTTCTTATATAGATTAGCTGCTTAGATAAGTTTGATATAAGTAAATTATTTTTCTTATACACTTTATTATTCCTTGCAGTTCATACTTAATAATTTACTTATGAGTATTGCAATTGGACAACCAGAACGTGGTGGATTATTTGACCTTGTAGATGATTGGTTAAAAAGAGATCGTTTTGTTTTTGTTGGTTGGTCAGGGTTACAACTATTTCCTTGCGCTTATCTAGCACTAGGTGGTTGGTTTACTGGAACAACTTTCGTTACTTCATGGTATACTCATGGATTAGGGACTTCATACTTAGAAGGCTGTAATTTTTTAACAGCAGCAGTTTCAACACCAGCAAATAGTATGGGACATTCCCTTTTATTATTATGGGGACCTGAAGCTAAAGGTAACTTTACACAATGGTGTCAAATTGGTGGATTATGGGCTTTTGTAGCTTTACATGGAGCATTTGCTTTAATTGGTTTCTGTTTACGACAATTTGAAATTGCTCGTTTAGTAGGTATTCGTCCATATAATGCGATTGCTTTTTCAGGACCTATTTCAATTTTTGTTTCTGTTTTCTTATTATATCCATTAGGTCAAGCAAGTTGGTTTTTTGCTCCAAGTTTTGGGGTAGCAGGAATATTCCGTTTCTTATTGTTTTTACAAGGATTCCATAACTGGACTCTTAATCCATTCCATATGATGGGTGTTGCAGGTATCTTGGGTGGAGCATTACTATGTGCTATTCACGGTGCTACTGTAGAAAATACTTTGTTTGAAGATGGTGATGCAGCAAACACATTCCGTGCTTTTACACCAACACAATCTGAAGAAACATATTCTATGGTAACAGCAAATCGTTTTTGGTCACAAATTTTTGGTGTAGCTTTTTCAAATAAACGTTGGTTACATTTCTTTATGTTATTTGTACCAGTAACGGGATTGTGGACAAGTGCTGTTGGTATTGTAGGTCTTGCTCTTAATTTAAGAGCTTATGACTTTGTATCACAAGAGCTTCGTGCTGCCGAAGATCCAGAATTTGAAACATTCTATACTAAAAATATCTTATTAAACGAAGGTATTCGTGCTTGGATGGCTGCACAAGATCAGCCACATGAAAACTTTGTATTCCCTGAGGAGGTTTTACCACGTGGAAACGCCCTTTAATATCGTAGCAGGTAGAGATATTGAATCTACAGGTTTTGCTTGGTGGTCTGGTAATGCTCGTCTTATTAATGTATCAGGTAAATTATTAGGTGCCCACGTAGCCCACGCAGGTATAATGGTTTTTTGGACAGGTGCTATGACTTTGTTTGAAGTTTCTCATTTTATACCTGAAAAACCTTTATATGAGCAAGGCTTTATTTTAATCCCTCATTTAGCTACATTAGGATGGGGTGTAGGACCAGGTGGGGAAATTATAAATACTTATCCATACTTTGTTGTAGGGGTTGTACATTTAGTCTCTTCTGCAGTACTTGGTTTTGGTGGAATATACCATTCTTTAATTGGTCCAGATACACTAGAAGAATCATTTCCATTCTTTGGTTATGACTGGCGTGATAAAAATAAAATGACATCAATTTTAGGTATTCATCTAATTTTCCTTGGTTTAGGTTCTTTACTATTTGCTTTCCGAGCTATGCCAGGGAATTTATTTAGTTACGGATTATACGATACTTGGGCTCCTCCTGGTGGTGGAGACGTTAGATTTATTGATAACCCAACTATAAACCCATTTATTATTTTTGGCTATGTGTTTAAATCACCATTTGGTGGTGATGGTTGGATAGCTTCTATTGATAATATGGAAGATCTTGTAGGCGGTCATATATGGGTAGGTGCACTTTGTTTAATTGGTGGTGTATTTCATATTGTAACTAAACCATTTGCTTGGGCACGTAGAGCTTTTGTTTGGTCAGGGGAAGCTTATTTGTCTTATAGTTTAGCAGCATTATCTCTTATGGGTATTACTGCTTCCATTTTTGTTTGGTATAATAATACAGCTTACCCTAGTGAATTCTTTGGGCCTACTGGTCCAGAAGCTTCTCAAGCACAAGCTTTCACTTTTTTAGTAAGAGATCAAAGATTGGGTGCTAATGTTGCATCAGCACAAGGACCTACAGGTTTAGGAAAATATTTAATGAGATCACCAAGTGGAGAAATTATATTTGGTGGAGAAACAATGCGTTTCTGGGATTTACGTGCTCCATGGGTAGAACCTTTACGTGGTCCAAATGGTTTAGATATTAACAAAATTAGAAATGATATTCAGCCATGGCAAGAACGTCGGGCAGCAGAATATATGACTCATGCTCCATTAGGATCATTAAATTCTGTTGGTGGTGTTGCTACTGAAATCAATTCTGTTAACTATGTTTCTCCTCGTTCTTGGTTAACAACTTCTCATTTCTTTTTAGGGTTCTTTTTATTAGTGGGTCATTGGTGGCATTCAGGGCGTGCTAGAGCAGCAGCAGCAGGTTTTGAGAAAGGTATAAATCGACAAACAGAAGCTGTCCTTTCAATGCGTCCAATTGATTAATTTAGCAAATATATATTTACGAGTTAACTTTTTTCGTTAATAGATTATTAAATATTTCGCTAAGATTTTTTATCAGTCTTTTATAATATTCTAGATTAATTATAAAAGACTGATAAAAAATCTTATTCTAACTTAACTTTTTTAATTCCTATATATATTATTAGATTACAATAATTTATATTTTTAATCTAATATTATTTTTTACTGAAAGCTAATTTAATAAATATTTTCTTTTATATTTATAGAATAGCTGGTGAAAGGACTTGAACCTTCAACCTACTGATTACAAATCAGTTGCTCTACCAATTGAGCTACACCAGCTCTTGAATATTTATCCCCCAACAGATATAAAAATTAATATATATATTTAAGGTGAATGACGGGACTTGAACCCGCGAATGGCGGAACCACAACCCACTGCCTTAACCACTTGGCCACACCCACCTTATAACTATATAATATACTTTATATCTAAAATAATTAAAAATTAACGTAATTATATGAGAAAAAAAACTTTTTTTATTTTAATTCATTTAAATGGGTATAAATATAAAATATTTAGTACCCAACCCTTTCAAATATATGATCTTCTACAATTTCTTAATTATCAAAAAGAATTAATTATTTTAGAACATAATGGAAAAATTACAAATTACTTTAAAGTAAAATCAAAATATATAAAACAAAGTGATAAAATAGAAATTATTACAATTGTTGGTGGAGGTTAAGTTTCTAAAGTTATTGAAATTTTACCACGCTCTATATCCTTAGAAATAATTTTTAAGGATATTTGATCTCCTCGTTTATAAAAAGAAGTAAGGTCTATAGTTGGATTTTGACAAATTTCAGAAATATGGACTAAACATTTAATTCCTAAAATATTAATAAAAATACCAAAATCTTTAATCGAAACAATGTTTCCTAAATATATAGCTTCAAGAATTAAATTTTTATTAACTTTACTAAAAACTGCTGATGTTGAACTTATATGAGCAATATGAAAAGAATCCTTAATTTCAAGGAATTTAAAAGGTATAAAAAGATTTTGATTATTTGTCCTACGATAATATTTTGGAATATTTGAATTTAGTACAAAAAAATATAAACCATTAAATATGGCTAATCTTCCTTTTTTTAAATATTTTACAATTTTTGCATAAATAATCATATTTGTAAAATCTAATTGTCTTAACCGATTCCATAGATAAATTGACTCTACTCGTTTCAACGAAACAATTATTCGTTGATTATCTTTAATATCAAGAATAAAAAATTCTGCAATAAAATTAATATTTAATAATTCTTGAGCATTAGTTATATGAGAAAGAGATAATTCTTTCAATGGTAAAAAACATATTCGTTCTAATCCGAGATCAATTAAAGCATACTCTGGTTCTAGTCCTATTAAAATACCAGCCAAAATATCATTGTTTTTTACCTGATAACTATGTTTTGATAATAATAAACCAAATTTATTAAAATCAAATTTTGATGTTACAATAATCATTGTTGTAATCTACCTTTTTGTTAATTGAAAGCATAAATAATCTTTCTAACTAAAAATAATATTAGAATTAAGAATTTATTTCAGCTTTAATAAATGTTAAATTATTTTGATCCGAATATCGTTCCATAAATCTCATAAAACGATCCCAAGCTTCAGCATTTTTCATAATATAAACAGCTTGAAGAGTTTTTGGTTTACCCTGAATAAATTTTGCATTAATATCTCTCGTACTAAGTGTCCCTTCTTTATCAATAAGAAACATTCCCGTTATTTCATTTTGTGAATTAATGCCTGTATAAAATAAACTAGCATCTTCAAAAATAAATGTTGCAGTACCAGTAGTACCATCAGGTGAACGCGTTATATTAATAATTGGAATAGTGGTTTCTTCAATTCCTTTAATAAATTGTATGACTGCTTTCATAAAACTCCTAATTAAATTTTTTCTTTTGTTTAATTAGTGCAATATAATTCTTATTTATATGTTTGTCAACCTCTTTTTAAAAAAGATAATTTATATTTCTCTTTTTTAAATTAAATTCGATTAAGTAGAAACCAATCATATGTTATAATTAATATTAGGCAAATAAGGTAAAGGGCGGTTGGCTCAGTGGTAGAGCGTCTGCCTTACAAGCAGAGGGTCACTGGTTCGAATCCAGTACTGCCCATTCCTTATTTGCTTATTTTAATGGGCTCATCGTCTAATGGATAAAGACCGGAACCTTCTAAGTTCCTAATGTAGGTTCAATTCCTGCTGAGCTCACTCTCAAAAAATTTATATATATAGATTATACTTTTTAATTAATTTAGCAATCATTTAATTTAATAAAAAATAATTGTATTCTTGACGTTATTTCAAAGATTTAGTATTATTATAGTATGTTAATTTCTATTAAATCTTTTAGTTTATAATTTATCGTTATTCAAAACATATATATATATATAAATATGTCTCATTATACTTGTATTAAAACAAAATATACTAATTCTAATATTTTAAAAAAAGTTATAAATAAACTTGGTTATCCTTATATAGAAAATAAGTGTCAAAAAAATCAAAACATTGAAGTTCCAGTAATTTTTTCTGAAAATTTAAAATCTACTATATATCAAAAGAATCATAGGAATTATGTAGCTTTTAAATCTGATAAATTAGATTATGATATAATTACAGATTCACAATCATGGACTAAAAAAGAAATTATTACTAGATTTTTAAAAAAGTTAGAATTAAATTACGGATATTCTGAAACTATTTATCAAGCTCTTGATTTAGGGTTTGTTAGGTCAAAAGTTATTACAACAAATAATAAGAATAATAGATTTATTTTTCAACGATTTGTTGAAACTAAATTCTAATAAAGTTTTTATAAAATAAATAAAAATAAAGTTGATGTTTAAAAAAATGTTCTACCTATTTCTTTAAATATCAACTCTATTTTTATTAAAATAAATTTAATCTTTTTGACGTTTTGTAGTATTAAAAAGGGAATTTAAAATTTAAGGAAATAATTAGTTTTTTTCGATTAAATTAATTTTTTTATTTCACCATCTCTAAAGTTATCTAAAGTTATAAGTTGAAAAATATTATTATGAATGAAAAAAATGCTACTTTACAACAGTTTGTAAACCAACCTTATAAATATGGATTTTTTACTGATATTGAAACTGAGACACTTCCTCCTGGATTAAATGAAAAGATAATAAGAAACATTATAAGAAAAAATAATGAACCTGATTATATGTTCCAATTTCGAATAGGGGCATTAAAAAAGTGGCGAAAAATGAAAAGTCCAACATGGGCAAAATTAGAGTTTTCAGATATAGATTATCAAAAAATTATTTATTACTCTGCCCCAAAGAAAAAAAAAACATTATCTAACTTAAATGAAGTTGATCCAGAAATAAAAAAGACATTTGATAAACTAGGAATTTCTCTTAACGAACAAAAACGTTTAGCAAATGTAGCTGTTGATGCTGTTTTTGATAGTGTTTCAATTGTAACAACATTTAAACAAGAATTAGAAAAATATGGAGTTATTTTTTGCCCTATATCAGAAGCCATTAAAAATTATCCTCATTTAGTCAAACATTTTTTAGGAACAGTTGTTCCTGTTGGTGATAATTTTTTTGCAGCTTTAAACTCAGCTGTATTTACAGATGGTTCATTTTGTTATATTCCAAAAAATTTACGATGCCCTTTAGAATTATCAACATATTTTCGTATTAATAATAAAGAGGCTGGCCAATTTGAACGTACTTTAATTATTGCAGAAGAAGGTAGTTTTGTAAGCTACCTTGAAGGTTGTACTGCTCCACAATACGATAATAATCAACTTCATGCAGCTATTGTAGAGTTGATTGCTTTAAAAAATGCAGAAATAAAGTATTCAACAGTTCAAAATTGGTACGCTGGGGACATAAATGGTAAAGGAGGAATTTTTAATTTTGTAACAAAACGTGGCTTAGCTATAGGAGAAAACTCACAAATCTCTTGGACACAAGTAGAAACCGGTTCTTCAATTACTTGGAAATATCCAAGTTGTGTACTAATTGGCGATTATTCTAAAGGAGAATTCTATTCAGTAGCCTTGACAACTAATAGACAACAAGCTGATACGGGAACTAAAATGATTCATATAGGTTCAAATACAACGAGTCAGATTATTTCTAAAGGTGTCTCAGGAGGGTATTCAAAAAATAGTTATCGTGGATTAGTGAAAATTGGTGCAAAAGCTTTGAATAGCAGAAATTTTTCTCAATGTGATTCACTTTTATTTGGAGTTGATGCACAAGCGAATACTTTTCCTTACATACAAGTACAAAACTCTACTTCAAAAATAGAGCATGAGGCTTCTACCTCAAAAGTTGGTGAAGAACAACTATTTTATTTATTACAAAGAGGTATTGATACTGAAGCTGCCATTACCTTAATACTTACAGGCTTTTGTAAAGTTGTTTTTAATAAATTACCAATTGAATTTGCGTCTGAAGTTGAGCACTTATTAAGAATAAAATTAGAGGGAAGTGTAGGATGATTAAAAATATTAAAGTACCATTATTAGAGATTAGAAATCTACATGCAAATATTAATGATAATAAAATTTTGAAAGGAGTAAATTTATCAATTTATGAAGGGGAAGTACATGCTATAATGGGAATAAATGGTTCTGGTAAAAGTACTCTTTCTAAAGTAATTGCGGGTCATCCATCTTATAATATTATAAAAGGAGAAATTTTATTTCAAGGAAAAGATATTTCTAATTTAGATCCAGATTTACGATCTCATTTAGGTTTATTTTTAGCTTTCCAATATCCTGTCGAAATAGCAGGTCTTGACAATCAGGAGTTTCTTGAAGCAATTTATAATGCAAAACGATTATCAATGAATTTACCAAAAGTTAATCCTTTATTTTTTTACGAGTTGTTAAGAAAAAAATTAAAAATGGTTAAATTAGATGAAAGCTTTATTTCTAGAAATGTTAATGAAGGGTTTTCAGGAGGTGAAAAAAAACGTAATGAAATTTTACAATTTGCTTTATTAGATTCACAATTAGGTATTTTAGATGAAACAGATTCAGGCCTTGATATAGATGCATTAAAATCAATTTCTGAAACAATTAATACTATAATAAAGACAGAGAATAAAAGTATAATTCTTATAACACATTATAAGCGTTTATTAGAATATATAAAACCTGATTTTATTCATGTTATGGACGATGGACAAATAATTAAAACTGGCGATAGTAATATAGCAAATTTATTAGAAGAAAAAGGTTATGATTGGATAAAAAATATAACTAGATAGGTATATTACACCAATGATATTATAACTAGGTATAAGCTACTATAAATTTTTTTATCCATTTCTATTAAATAACTAATTAATTAAAGTAATAGAAATGGGTAGAGTCTTTTAACAGTAATTTTTACTTGATTGTTATTATTTGTACTTGTTAATGTAATAATACCTTCGATTAATAAATAATCTTGTACTTTATAATATTTTAAAAAGTCAGTTCGATGATCACCCCAAAGTAAAAGTATTATTTCATTTTTTGAATTTTTTTGACGAGAGACTGGAAATTCTACTTTTATTTCAACAGTTTCATAATCTTTAGACATTAAATGGACTGGATTTTTAACCACTTTTACAATAAAAAAAGCGTGGTTCATAGTTTCCTTTTTTTAATATTAATAATTTTAAATTATAGAATCTTTTGTCTTTCTAATTTCTTCGAGTGTTTTAAGCATTATTTCAAAATACTCTTGGAAATAAAAATCTAATTCTAAAATTTCTCTAGGGTTAATATTTAATATATTATAAGTATATTGAATTGAAGATTTAAAATTTGGTGTATTATTTATTACTTCTATAAAGGCTAGTCGCTCACTAATTTGAAGGCTCCACTCAAAAAATCCTGTAATTTGTCTAAATATCTTAAAAATAAATATTGAAAGCATTAAAGTTTTTGCTTTTTGACCTGATAACTTTTCACAAAGTTCAATAATTTCTTCTGATTTCCAAGCCTGAGAGCTTCCAGTAGCAAAGATTTTATTTTTTGCTTCTTTAATAGATAAACTTTTAATACATAAATACGCAGCATCTTGGGTGTCAATATAAGGAATTGCTGGTGACTTTGATGTTATTAAAATAGGTTTTTGTTCAAGAAGCGGTAATGCATATTGGTTGATTAGTGATTGAAAAAATCCAGCATATTTAAAAATTGTAAAAGGTATACCTGAGCTTTTTATAAGTTTTTCTACTCGATATTTCATTTTCATTAAAGTAATATAAGGATATTTTTCTGAATTTAAAATGGATAAAAATATAAAACGTTTTATATTTATTAATTTGGATAATTCTATTACAATTAATTTACTATACCAATCTACAGTTATTATATCACTGCTATCATTTTCATCTGCAACTTTTGCAGTTGATGCATCAATTATTGCTGTAACACCTTGAAAAGCAGGTGGTAAAGTTTCTGGTAAAGTTAGATCACCATAAATTAATTCTGCTCCCCATTCTTTTAAAAAGTTTGCAGCTCTTTTATTTCTAACAATGCAGCGAACTTGAAATCCATTTTCTAATGCTTTTCTAACAATTTGTCGACCTAAAGTTCCAGTTCCTCCAAGAATAAGTAATGTCATAATTATATTAGTATATTTTAAGATTTATGTTAGAGGATTATTAAAAATAAAAGAAGTAACTTTTGAGAGATAAGATTTATAAGATAAAGTTTATTTTTTCTTTTAGTATATAATATATATTAATTAAAAAACGCATTAAGGAGTATCAAATGATTTTTTGGGATAATTTACTACGTTATCCAAAATTTTTTATATCATCTATGATTGGATTAATTTTAATATTATTAAATCCTTTTATTATTCAACTAAAAAAGTTTAATGGAAAAATAATTTTTTTTTTTTTTTTTAGTATAATACTTACATTATTTTATATATTAAAAGAAATGCTTGCTTTAGAATAATTTAGCAAATTTATTTATAATTATTATTATATCTTAAGATAATTAATTTATGTCAACTAAAAAAACTTTCGATTTAATTAGGTATCAAGGGGAAGTTAAACGCGAAAAAATAAATGATTTTATGTATCGATTATACATTAAATATCCTACTAGTCAAGATCTAGTTCATAGATATACATCTGTACGAGCAAATCGATCCATTCAACCGCGTTCAACTTCTAGAAAATTCGAGATTAATAATCTAATTAATGATAATAAAAAAGAATATTACGTTAAAACTCATGGTATTCAAAGATATAGAAAAAATTTTATAACGCCAGAATTTTTTAAAGTAGACCCCCAAAAATTTAAATTAGCAACATTTGATAGATTTAAACTAGATGATAGAGTCAAATATCAAGGCTATGATGAATATGGGGAGAAGAAAAAAATAAAAAAAATGGGGAGAATTAATGAAGATGATGATAATGATATTGTATTACGTTGGCTAAAAGCATCTAGGATGGAGAAATTAAGAAAAAGATCTCCTAATGATGTGAGGTATAAACAATATTTAGAACAAGAAAAAGAAAAAGAAGCAAAAAAAGAGCAACAAGATACAAAAAAGAGAAATAAAGATCGAATATCAAACGAACAAAAGAACATACGAGAAGTAAATGATCAAATTATTCATGAGCTTAATAATCCCTTTAAATATATTCGAGAGATTAATAATAAGGATTTTTATCTCCATACAGGGGCATTTGCTTTATTTGATACATTAGTGAGAAGTCAAATTTCTTCCATTTTTGGTTATCCTGGTGGAGCAATATTACCTATCTATGATGAACTCTTTTTTTGGGAAGACAAAAATCTTATTAAACATTACCTTGTCAGACATGAGCAAGCAGCTACTCATGCTGCTGATGGGTATAGTAGATCCAGTGGAAAAGTAGGTGTTTGTTTAGCTACTTCTGGACCAGGTGCAACTAATTTAGTAACTGGGATTGCCACTGCATATCTGGATTCTATTCCTATGATAGTGATAACTGGTCAAGTTGGGGCTCAATTCCTAGGAACAGACGCTTTTCAAGAAATTGATATTTATGGTATAACATTATCGATGGTTAAACATTCTTATGTTATAACAGAAGCAAGATTTTTATCTAAAACTATTACGGAAGCAATTTATGTTTCCCAAAATGGAAGGCCTGGTCCTGTATTAATTGATATACCAAAGAATATTGGACTAGAAAAAATAAAAAAATTTAAACCTTCTAATGAGATAACTGTGCATAAAGTTCTAGGTTGGCGATATCAGATTGATAATCAAATTGATAAAATATATACAACTTTACATAGATTATCAGGAATTCAACGACCTCTTTTATATATTGGAGGAGGAGTTATAAGTTCTAATGCAACCGCTGAATTATATGATTTTGCACATTATTTTAGAATTCCTGTCACGACTACTTTAATGGGTAAAGGTGCTTTTAATGAAAATGATCGATTATGTTTAGGTATGTTAGGTATGCATGGTACTGCATATGCTAATTTTGCTATTGGAAATTGTGATTTACTTATTGCTATTGGTGCAAGATTTGATGATAGAGTTACTGGGAAATTACAAGATTTTGCTTGTAAAGCATATATTATTCATATTGATTGTGATGAATCAGAAATTGGAAAAAATAAAACTATTGGACTTGGTATTATGGGTGATATCAAGGTTATTTTATCAGAATTTTTATTAATAATGAAACGACCAGAATATAAATGGTATAAAAAACCTCTACGTAAAGTTTTTAAGAAATGGTATTTACAAACTGATGAATGGAAAGAAGAATTTCCATTAAAGGCAGTTCCATCTGGTGATACATTATTACCTCAAGAAGTTATTAAAAAAGTAACTGCTCTTGAACCTAATGCCATAATTACTACTGATGTTGGTCAGCATCAAATGTGGTCAGCACAATATTTAAAATGTAAACCACGGAATTGGCTTTCAAGTGCTGGTTTAGGAACCATGGGGTTTGGTTTACCCGCCGCAATAGGAGCAGCTGTAGCTCAAAAAAAAAAAAAAATTATTTGTATTACTGGTGATTCAAGTTTTCAAATGAATTTACAAGAATTAGGAACAATTTCTAAATATAATTTACCAATCAAAATCATTATTATTAATAATCACTGGCAAGGTATGGTACGCCAATGGCAAGAAACGTTTTATGAACAACGCTATTCCCATTCAAGTATGATAGAAGGAGAACCAAAATTTGATTTATTAGCAAGTGCTTATGGTATTAAAAGCCTCTATAGTGAACGTCGTTCACAAATTAGTAAAACACTAAAAGAGGCTTTATCTTATCAAAATACTAGTCTACTTGAATGTAATGTTTTAGAAAAAGAAAATTGTTATCCTATGGTTGATCCTTCGAAAGGTAATACTGAAATGTTTTTAACGCGACAACTTTCTACAACCAAAGAAGGTCTTGTGATAAACAAGGAAGAAGAAAAGAAAAAAGATAGTTTATATCTTTTTCAAGATACAAAAATAATACCTGATGCTATCGGTAATTTAGTTCACCTTGTAAAAGCTCAAACAGAGTATATAAAAATAAAAGATCAATATAGAGAAGTATTGTTAGAAAAAAAATGTTTAACTTCTAGTCAAGAAGAACATATGTTATCAGTATTACGAACTTTAAAATATGAAGAAAATAGATGTGAAGTTAGATGGAATATTGAATAAATTAATTTTATTTATTTATTTGAATCATTTAAGATAATCTTGAGTAATATTCAATTACTAGCATATCATTTATCTTAAATCTAAGATCTTTACGATTTACTAAATTATTAATCTTAGCAGTCAAAGATTGTTTATCAAATTCTAAATGACTCGTTGAAACTTTATCAGTTAAATGATTTGGTTCACTTGAATTAATTTTTAGTAAATTATTAGTCTTAGATTTTGACGAGAAACTAATAATATCTTTAGGTCGACATTGAAAACTAGGTATATTTACTTTTTTATTATTGATTAATACGTGACCATGATTAACAATTTGCCTTGCTGCAGGTATTGTTGGTGCTAAACCTAAACGAAAAATAATATTATCTAAACGCATTTCTAAAAGTTGCATTAATAAAAAACCTGTTAAACCTTTTCTTCTTCTTGCTTCTTTAACGTAAGATAATAATTGAGATTCAGTTATTCCATAATTATAACGTAATTTTTGTTTTTCATTTAATCTAATTTTATAAGCTGATGCCTTAGTTTCTTTTTTTTGATTTACATTCTTTTTTTTTATGGCTTTTCTTGTCAAACCAGGTAATTCACCTAACTTTTTAATAATTTTTATTCGTGGTCCTCTATAACGTACCATTTAATATAATTTAAGTTTTTAATATTAAAATAAATTTTCCAATAACCTTAAAATTTGAATTTTATATTAAATACAATTACAATACTAAGGGAAATTGTATCTTATTAAGATAAATAGTAGAATTATATTTTAAAAATATAATAGGGCTTGTAGCTCAGTGGACTAGAGCGCGTGGCTACGAACCACGGTGTCGGGAGTTCGAATCTCTCCTAGCTCATAAAAATATTAATAAACTTTTTTTATTTTTACTTATAAAAATTTTAAATTATTTGTGGGGTATAGCCAAGTGGTAAGGCAGTGGACTTTGACTCCGCCATTCGTAGGTTCGAATCCTCCTACCCCAGCTTTTCTATTGTTAATTTAGATTAAATTGATAATTTTTAGAGTAGTTTTTATTTTTAAAATTTTGCTAACAGCTCAAAATTTAATTTTGAGCTATCTAGTATTAATTTTTTAATACCTTTCATTTTGTTAACGTTTCTTAACCAGTAATTTATAATTTCATTATAACTATTTAATATATCTATAGAATCTTCTTTCGATATCCAAGGTTTACAAGATAACTCTTCTTTTAACAACTGCCATCCATTTTCTCTGGGCCAAAAAAAGAATGTTGTTAAAGGTAAAGTTTGGTTATTTTGAAGTTTTTTATCAACAGCTAATCCAAGATAGTTTTTACTCCAAATAATTTTAAAGACATATATATTGTTTTTATTAATCATAACAAATCTTAATAAATTATTTATACTTTTATTTTAAATATAAATAATTAAAATAAAAGAGATTTTCGTAATAAATTTTTTACAACTTCAGTAGGTTGAACACCATTTTTTAGCCAAATAACGGTTCGTTCACAGTTAATATTTAAAGTTTTTGTAATAGGATTATAAAATCCTAATTCTTCTAATGATTTACCATCACGTTTTGTTTTAACATCCATCACGACAATTTTATAAAAAGGTTGTTTTTTACGACCTGAACGTTTAAATCTTATTTTTAACATTTTAATTATTTATGTAAATTTAATAGATTCTAAGGTTCTTATCATCCATTCTAAACAGAGAAATGCACACATAGCTGACATATCCATTCCTAATATAATTGGTAATAAATCTTTAAATTGTTTTAAAAAGAATTCTGTTGCAAATATTAATGTGTACATAGGATGAATATATGGATTAATATTTGGAAACCATTGTATAGATAATCTTAACGTTAAAACCCAGTAATATTGCCTTAGAAACACTTTCATAAAGTAAATAATAAGATTCAAAATATCTTTAATAGCAAAGTCCGATGGATCGAAAGGTGGAGGTGATTCAAATAATTGTACCTCTAATGCTAGTTTGAAAATGTTTTCCATGATTTTATTTTTATTAACGTAGGTTTATTTATATATTTTAAATAATTATTAAATTTTATTTCGTTTTAGAATCTTTTAATATTGTATAATAATATAATAGATAGTTTTAATCAAGTTTATCCAAAATTTCTACATTTTGGATAAACTAAAAAAAAAACAAAAAAGTTTACAGTTATATTAAAGAAAGAGGTGTTTTAAGATTTTTTAATTTATAAATTATGTCTTATAATAACTATGAATAAAGACTACAATTATAACAATTCTATAGAGTATAAAATAAGATGGGGGTTCTATTTAAAAAATGAAATTTTAAATGGTCGTGGTGCAATGATTTTATTAATAATAATAATATTATTAGAAATTTTTACACATAAAACTATAGTAAATTTAATCTTTCAAAGGTAAACGATTAAATTCTATAAATTTCTTAGGCTCTACCCAAAACTGTCGACCACTAGCTTCTATAATGGCATATTCCATTAAATAGAAATTCTAAAACCAAGTAATAGTTTCTCAGATTTCTTGATACTATTTATTTCAAATACTCCTTATGTCTTGATCTGATCTTAATAACAATAGATTAAAAAGTCCTGGCATAAGCTATCTTCCCAAAGGACTCCTCCTTAAGTATTGTAACTGTTATAGTGTTTCACCATTGAGTTCGAAATGGATCAATGTGGTTCCACTATCCTTTAAACACCAAGACAATATTTTAAAACTAGAAAAGAGTTCAAGTCCTCGATCTATTAGTACATCTCAGCTTAATATATTACTACACTTCTACTTGATGCCTATTTAACGTGCTAGTCTTGCCGTGATCTTACTTGTTTTCACAATGAGAGTACTCATCTTGAGGTGGGCTTCCCACTTAGATGCTTTCAGCGGTTATCCTTTCCACACGTAGCTACCCAGCGTTTACCATTGGTATGATAACTGGTACACCAGCGGTATGTTCTTCTCGGTCCTCTCGTACTAAAGAAGAATCCTCTCAATACTCTAACGCCTACACCGGATATGGACCGAACTGTCTCACGACGTTCTGAACCCAGCTCACGTACCGCTTTCATGGGCGAACAGCCCAACCCTTGGGACGTACTACCGCCCCAGGATGCGATGAGCCGACATCGAGGTGCCAAACCTCCCCGTCGATGTGAACTCTTGGGGGAGATCAGCCTGTTATCCCTAGAGTAACTTTTATCCGTTGAGTGACGACTTTTCCACTCAATATCGCCAGATCACTAAGACCGACTTTCGTCTCTGTTCGACTTGTAGGTCTCACAGTCAAGCTTCCTTTTGCCTTTATACTCTCCGATCGATTTCTGACCGATCTGAGGAAACCTTTGTACGCCTCCGTTACCTTTTAGGAGGCGACCGCCCCAGTCAAACTGCCCGCCTGAAACTGTTCCCTGACCGGCTAACGATACAAGGTTAGAATTCTAGTTTTATAAGAGTGGTATCTCACTGATGGCTCAATTAATCCCATAAGACTAACATCTCGGCCTCCCACCTATGCTGCGCAAATAAAACCCGAAACCAATTTCAAGTTACAGTAAAGCTTCATAGGGTCTTTCTGTCCAGGTGCAGGTAGTCCGCATCTTCACAGACAAGTCTATTTCACCGAGTCTCTCTCTGAGACAGTGTCCAAATCGTTACGCCTTTCGTGCGGGTCGGAACTTACCCGACAAGGAATTTCGCTACCTTAGGACCGTTATAGTTACGGCCGCCGTTCACCGGGGCTTCAGTCATCAGCGTCGTCATAAACTAACCAACTTCTTTAACCTTCCGGCACTGGGCAGGCGTCAGCCCCCATACGTTGTTTTACAACTTAGCGGAGACCTGTGTTTTTGGTAAACAGTCGCTTGGACCTTGTTATTGCAACCTAAAAGGTACCCCTTCTCCCGAAGTTACAGGGTTATTTTGCCGAGTTCCTTAGAGAGAGTTATCTCGCGCCCTTTGGTATACTCTACCTACCTACCTGTGTCGGTTTAGGGTACAGGTATTCTATATTTATGACAGTGCAAGCTTTTCTTGGAAGCATAACATCAACTACTTCATATAACGCGCACGTTATTCCGTATTCATGACTCAGCTCAAAGTATTTTCTCTACTTCTCAACACCTTGTACATTTAAACCAATAACCATTGTTTGGCTAGTCTAGCTGTCTTCGTCCCTCGTTGTCAATAAAGAATAGTATAGGAATAAAACCTATTGTCCATCGACTACGCTTTTCAGCCTCGCCTTAGGTCCTGACTTACCCCCCGCGGACGAGCCTTCCGGAGGAAACCTTAGGTTTTCAGGGCATTGGATTCTCACCTATGTTTTCGCTACTCAAGCCGACATTCTCACTTCTGCTTCGTCCACGTCCGCTTACGCTAACGCTTCAATCTATAACAGAACGCTCCCCTACCGATATAATTTTATTTTTATTTTTAATATCTCACAGCTTCGGCAAATTACTTAGCCCCATTCATTTTCGGCGCAGGATTACTCGACCAGTGAGCTATTACGCACTCTTTAAAGGATTGCTGCTTCTAAGCAAACCTCCTGGTTGTCTAAGTCTTCCCACCTCCTTTATCACTTAGTAATTATTTAGGGGCCTTAGCTGGTGATCTGGGCTGTTTCCCTCTTGACAATGGAGCTTATCCCCCATAGTCTTACTGGTTAGCTATACACTTAGTATTCATAGTTTGCGTCGATTTGGTACCGAATTACCAGCCCGCACCGAAACAGTGCTTTACCCCTAAGTTATAACACTAACCGCTGCGCCTAAACACATTTCGGGGAGAACCA